ACTTCAATTTTTTATGGTTAATTGCCATATCTTTTTTGAATGTAATGATGTAATGAGCCTATCCTCTACTCTTTGTTCATATTCGAACACAATTGGAAATGAATCAATAATCCAAGGCCAGAATAGAATATTTGGAGGACTCTTCTGACCAAACAAAAAATATGTAATTGTCAGCAAAGTTGTTTTTTTTTCAAATCAAAAATAAATTTATTATTTTATATTGATAAATAGGTCATCATCTCAGCATTTGGCATTTATTTAAACAAAAATGTAATAAAAAAAAGGATGAACCTTTTCCCAATACCAATAAAAGTGTCAAATCTTTTTATCGATATGAGTGTTATATATCGATCAATTTATAACTATTCCTTGTAAATGGAAAACCGTTTCCGTATTAACATAGTGGTAGAAAGAGTACCCTGCTGTGGGTGAACTTCAAACGGTTTAGCTTTAACCATGTTAATAGTTCCACATTGTTGGGTGCTAGAGAATCAAAGTATATTTACCAACGAATCACGAAATGCTATAGTTCTTCCATATGATTCTATAATTTATTCATTTATTCAGAAGTAATTCGCGAGATCATGCACCTTTCTTTACTAGTTATACCGAAAAGCGGTGCAGCTGGTTGAATCCAGTCTATTCTTGAAATAAACAACTCGCACACACCCCCTTTCCAAAAAAGATCAATACACCAATCACTACACTTAGATTTATTGGATTTGTTGCTAAAATATCGGTATTCAATCCGAAACTCCCGGCAGATGGCCAGTGACCCAAGGAAACGAAAGAATCGGTTACATTTTTCATAGGATCTCCTCTTATAGATAGACTAAAAGAACAAAATTTTGGTTGTATTACTTGACCTATTTCCTATTTATAAATCGAAAATAGATTGAAAATATATTCCATTTCACAATGTATTTTTTTTTTTTCAATTGAGATTTCCAATAAGAATAAGACTTATTCGAATAGAATTAGGTACGGGGTTTTCGTGTAAATTGCGAAATACCTCGTCTATTTCCTAAAGAGCTTTCGTTGGACTAAGAAGGGGAAGGAAGAAAGCGAGTCGGTAACACTAATTCCTCATCCTCAAATCAGCCCTCCCCCCCCCCCGTTTTTCTCACCGAATAAGTAATTGTAGGAGCGTAATCTTGGTATAATGCGAAAAGGCAAGCAGACAAGCGTCAAGTCCAAAGAAAAAATACGTATGTATTTTTTCGTATTAGGATTAAACGAAAGGATTCGCAAATAAAAGAGCTAATGCTACAACCAACCCATAAATTGTTAAAGCTTCCATAAAAGCCAAACTAAGCAATAAAGTACCTCGTATTTTACCCTCTGCTTCGGGCTGTCTAGCAATACCTTCTACAGCTTGGCCTGCAGCAGTGCCTTGACCAACTCCCGGTCCAATAGAAGCAAGCCCTACAGCCAATCCAGCAGCAATAACGGAAGCGGCAGAAATAATTGGATTCATGATAAGTTCCTCGCACAAAAAAAAGAAATGGTTAATGATACAATCAACGAATAAATTATGACTTAATTATTCCATCAACTAAGATTCAGCCAGTCGAAGTCAGTAAGAACTCCGAATTGAATAATATTCCATCAAATGATCAGAAAGGCTTTATCCGTTTTAGTTCCTATTTTTTGAGTTTTTCCTGAATCTATACAACTTGAGTTTATCACTTCCTTCTTTCTAACCATTCTTTGAATTCTTCGACCCTTTTTTTTTTTTATTCATTCTCATAAAGAAAATAAACAAAAAACATAAAAAAAAGACTTCTCTATTCTCTATTAAATTAATATTAATTAATAATAATAATTAAAGTAGGGCTTAATATTAGTTCATATATAACTAGTCAATATCTAATATCCAATATACATGTCTTTCTTCCATAACGTAAACCCATTATTCTGCCTTAAATTTTATTGGATTGGATTCTAGAATCTTTTAGTCATTCGATTCCAGATACCTAGTTCGGCCTTTCTATACTAACCACTCCCCGCCCCCTTGCTATTTATTACTTTCTATTACTAAAACAACATACTTGTATGTTCCCTAAGTAAATTCTCTTGAAACATATATTGACTTTTTCTAAGAAAAAAGACTCTTTCGAAACTGAATTAATGATGACCCTCCATGGACTCGCCTATATAAGCTGCGGCTAACGTTGCAAAAATAAGAGCCTGAATACCACTTGTAAATAATCCAAGAAACATGACAGGTATAGGAACTACTAAAGGTACTAAAGAAACAAGAACAACAACGACTAATTCATCGGCTAATATATTTCCGAAAAGTCGAAAACTAAGGGATAGGGGTTTTGTGAAATCTTCTAAGATGTTAATGGGTAAAAGAATTGGAGTTGGTTGAATGTATTTACTAAAATAACCCAACCCTTTTTTTGCAAGACCTGCATAGAAATAGGCTACTGACGTGAGTAAAGCTAAAGCTACGGTCGTATTTATATCATTCGTAGGTGCGGCTAACTCCCCATGAGGTAACTGTATTATTTTCCAAGGTAAAAGAGCCCCTGACCAATTAGAAACAAAAATAAATAGAAACATAGTTCCAATAAAGGGAACCCAAGGACGATATTCTTCTCCAATCTGAGTTTTGCTCACGTCTCGAATGAATTCAAGGACATATTCAAAGAAATTCTGACCGCCAGTCGGAATGGTTTGTGGATTCTGAACAGCTATGGCGGCTGAGCTTAATAAGATAGCAATTACAACCCAAGAAGTAATAAGTACTTGGCCGTGGACTTGGAAACCACCTATTTGCCAATAGAAATGTTGGCCGACTTCTACACCGGATATATCATATAATCCCTTTAGTGTATTGATTGAACATGATAGAACATTCATATTGTCCTCTGACAAAAATATAACCTTAAAAAAATATTATTTTGATTCAATCATTGCTTTCTCGACTTGTCTACTTCAATCGTATATAATACCAACTAATCACACCATATCCCCAGTTATTTTTATATCCTTTTTGATATTCAGGAATCCTAATCGAATCTACTCTATTTAATTCGAATTCAATTAGAGAGTTCACTAAAGTCATGCTTTTATTATGAATCAAGGATTTCTGATATAGCTAGAACGACCTTCACAAATTGCGACTACTAATTTGGTGAGAATTAAGCGGATTGAAGCTATAGCGTCATCGTTCGCCGGAATCGAAATATCTGCAAGATCGGGGTCACAATTTGTATCGATTAAACAAATCGTTGGAATTCCCAAAGTAATACATTCTCGAAGGGCTGTATATTCTTCTTGCTGATCAACGATGATTACAATATCCGGTAACCCTGTCATATATTTAATCCCACCCAGATATGTTTGCAAATGAGATAATTGTCTCTTCAACATGGCTGCATCTCTCTTCGGAAGACTGGCCAGTCTTCCCGCCTTTTGTTCCATTCTCAAGTCTCTGAACTTATGAAGTCTCGTTTCTGTGGTGGACCAATTCGTTAACATACCCCCAAGCCATTTTTTATTAACATAATGACACCGAGCCCTTATTGCAGCCCATGCGACTAAATCGGCTGCTTTATTTTTTGTACCAACAATTAAAAATTGTTTTCCTTTACTTGCTGAATCAAAAAGTAAATCACAAGCTTCTGATAAAAAACGAGCAGTTCTAGTAAGATTTGTAATATGAATACCTTTACGCTTTGCAGAGATATAGGGTGACATTCTAGGATTCCATTTCCTAGTACCATGGCCAAAATGAACTCCCGCTTCCATCATCTCTTCCAAATTGATGTTCCAATATCTTCTTGTCATTTCTACTCACACTTTCTCTTTTTTTTTAAGAGATGAGGTATCCCGAAATAAATAATTGTTCCGACGGAACCTTCTCTTCGGCGGCGAATTGGCCATTGATATTGATACACAATTCAAACCATTAATTCCTTTCTATTCTTTATTTAAGAAAAAAAAAAGAAAATACCCATAGGAAATGCAGAACAGATAAATCGGAGGAAGCCGTTCTTAAATTAGCTAAACTAGAGTTTTGGTGTATCATTGAAATTTTGTTTAAACACAAGAATTAAATAATTCTCTGTGGTAAAACAAAATATCGTTCATTTCATCCTCGAATCGATTCTTCTTTTTGTTGTTCAAAGGAATGTTCTTATGTTGCCTTGAACGGTGTACTAATCCTTTGAATCCGGTCCCAACAGGTATCATTCCCCCCAAAACCACGTTTTCTTTTAGCCCTTTCAACCAATCGATACGGCCCCGGAGAGCCGCTTTTGCTAAAACCCGAGCAGTTTCTTGAAAACTCGCTTCGGATATAAAACTTTGAGTATTCAAAGAAGCTCTCGTTATTCCCAACAAGACGGCTCGGTAAGAGATCGCCTCTTCCAAAGCACGCCCGGTCCGTTCCGCTCGCAACAATCCAACCAGCTCGCCCGGTAAAAAAACATTAGACATTCCATCTTCTGAAACCAAGACTTTTGATGTTATTTGACGTACAATAATTTCTATATGCCTATTATGGATCTGTACCCCTTGGGATCGATAAACCTTTTGGATCTTATTAACCAAAGAGATACGACTTTGCGCTATAGTTAGCTCAGCGCCAATCAGGAATCCCCACGGAAATCCAAGAAGTCCTGTTATACGCTCATTCCAAGTACCAATCCTCCTTTCCAGATTCATCGATATTGACTCAAGCGAACGAACTTCTAAGACTTGTTCCACCTTTGGAAGGCCTTGCGTTATATCACCCGACCTCGATTTTTCATATATAAATGTAACTACTGTATCTCCTTCATAAATGATTTCCCCATAATGGCCATGAACTGTTGCTCCTGGGGTGGCCAAATAGGGCTTTGCTGCTCTTATTACTACAGAGTCAACTTGAACAATTAGAACTTGACCCGCCTTTAAGTGTGGTCCATTTTTGGCTATACAGACATTTTCACAAAGAAATTGTCCAAGACTTATTTTTGTGGGGGTCTCTTCACAAGAATTTTGAT